TTACAAATAAGTTCTTTATAGAATTGGAGTTTAATATGCTTGTAATTTTGTCTTTAGTTAGTTTGTATTTATTGAATGTGTCGTTATGTTCTACATCTAATTGTTTATGTTTTGTTAATAATCGTGGTTTTAGTGTTTCTTCTAATTCACATTCTAATTCAGATTCTGATGGTGATTCTAGTAAGTACAAGAAGGCATTCTATAAGAAGTTGTTTAGTTATCTTTTTATTATTTTATTGGTTTCTTTTCTTGTCTTTTTTTTGTTTGGAGTTCTTCCATCTTGAATTACTCCATTTCCACCTTTTGAGTATCCTGGGATTCCAAGTGATCCCAAACCACCTGTTATTGATCAACCTCCTCTTGATTATAAGTCTAGTTTAAATAAGAAGAGTTAAGCGTTTATTTTATACTGTTCTTTTGTGAACGTTGGAGCGTATAAGTTGGTTGGATCCTTTGGCTTCATATTTGTATTATGGGTTTGTTGATTTGCGTTCATTTGTTCGTTTGAAGTATGATTTGTTTTGACGGTCTTTTACTGTGTGCTTTTTTGCTGTTGATGATTATTTGTCTCAGTATAAGGGATTGGGGTTTCGTAAGTCATTTATTCTTTTGGTTTTCGATTCTTATTGTTTGATGGCTAAGTTTGCTATTTATTGTGAAACTCTTAGTCAAATTATATGAGCAAAGATTGTTGTTTGATGTTATCGTTGGCTGTTTTCTACTTCTCATAAGGATATTGGTACTATGTACTTTTTGTTAGGTATTTTAATGGGTTTATTGGGTACTGGTATGAGTATGGTTATTCGTTTTGAGTTGAGTTTTCCAGGTAGCTTTTTGGGTGATTCTCATTATTATAATTGTTTAATTACAGCTCATGGTTTAATTATGATTTTCTTCTTTGTAATGCCTGTTATGATTGGAGGATTTGGTAATTGGTTAGTACCGATTTATATTTATTCTCCAGATATGTCCTTTCCTCGTGCTAATAATATGAGTCTGTTATTATTGTTTTCTTCAATTGCTTTGCTATTTATGTCGTTGTTTTCTGGGTCTGGATTAGGTTCTGGTTGAACTTTGTATCCTCCTTTGACTTCAATTTCTTTTAGTGATTATTCTGCTGATTTTTGTGTTTTAGCGTTACATTTGGCTGGAATAAGCTCTATTTTGGGTGCTATTAATTTTATAGTTACTATTTTAGTAATGGGTTGTTTAGATTTTCCTTTGATTCGTTCTCCGTTGTTTGTGTGGTCTATTTTAATTACTGCCTTTTTGTTGCTTTTATCTCTTCCTGTGTTAGCTGCTGGGTTAACTATGTTGTTGACTGATCGTCACTTTAATACTTCTTTCTTTGACCCATCTGGTGGTGGTGATCCTATTCTTTTTCAGCATATTTTTTGGTTCTTCGGTCATCCTGAGGTTTATATTTTGATTCTTCCTGGGTTTGGTATTATTTCTCAATTGGCTGTTTATTACAGTGGTAAGGAGGTTTCTTTTGGACATTTGGGTATGATTTATGCTATGATAAGAATTGGATTTTTAGGTTTCTTAGTTTGAGCTCATCATATGTATACTATAGGTTTAGATGTTGATTCTCGTGCTTATTTCACAGGAGCTACTATGATAGTCGGTGTTCCAACTGGAATAAAGGTATTTAGGTGGTTAGCTACTTTATATGGTTCTAATTGAGATTTGTACACACAGTGATCTGTTCCTGTATTATGGGTTTATGGGTTTATCTTCTTGTTTACTGTTGGTGGTCTGACAGGTATTATTTTAGCTAATGCTTTGATAGATGTTAGTTTACATGATACTTACTTTGTTGTAGCTCATTTTCATTATGTTCTTTCAATGGGTGCTGTGTTTTCTATATTTGCTGGTTTTATCCATTGGTTCCCTCTTTTCACAGGTTTAGTTTTAAGTAATAATTTGTTAGTAGCTCACTTTATAGTCATGTTTGTAGGTGTAAATATGACATTTTTTCCCCAACATTACTTAGGACTTCAAGGAATGCCTCGTCGTGTATCTGATTATTCTGATGATTATTCTTTTTGAAACAATGTTTCTAGGTTAGGCTCTATTATTTCAATGGTTGGAGTGTTATTTTTTTTCTATATAGTTTTATTGTCATATTGGGTTATTCAAAAGCCTATATTTTTAGTACATCGTTCTTCTAGACCAGAATGAGTTACTTTAAATTATCCTTCTGTTGTTCATTTTAGTGAATCTTCTGTTTTTATTCGTGTTTAAGATATTTTAAATTAAAGAAGAAAGAGAAAGGCTGTCGCCTTTGTTTTTTTTTTTTTTTTTTTGCTGGTGTTTTGGTTTTATTTGATTGGTAGATTTAGTTTAATCAGAATAGGAAGTTTTCTCTTTCCAGGTAAAGTTTTTTAATCTATAGTCTGTTCTTATGGTGTTTTTGTCACTGTGGTTGATTTGATCTTCTAGTGTTTATTATTTGGTCTTGGTTCTTCTTTTGTTTTCTTTATTTACATTTTATCTTTTTAGTTATTATGATAATTTTTGATATGGTTTGTTGTTTTTTTTAGTTTATATTGGTGGTTTACTGGTTTTATTTATTTATGTTTTGTCTTTGAATTCTAAATCTTTGGTGTCTTATACTTATTCTTATTTATATGGTATTTTGGTGTTAGTGTTTATGTGTTTTGTTTTGTCTTGTGTGTTTTTTGATGATTTTGATTTGTTGTTTGTTTGTTATGATAGTTTTAATTATTTGTTGTTTACTCGTTATGAGGTTTACTTTTTGTTTGTTTTAGTTTTTTTTCTTATATATGTTTTGTATGTGGTTAATGTTTTGTCCGGTAAGTTGGGTTCTTTGCGTCCTTTAGTTTGTTAGTTTATTATGTTGGTTTGTTTCATTTTTGTTCTTTTTGTTTGCTTTTGTTTTCTTTTGATAGTGTGTCTTTAGTGTTAGTTTATGATTTATTTGTTATTAATTTGTTGGATTATTTTTCTTTTTATTTGTTCTTAGATTGATTTAGAGTGATATTTGTAGCTATACTGTTTGTTATTGTTGGTAGTGTTGTATCTTTTATGGTTTATTATTTTTCATTGGAGATAAATTTGATACGTTTTGTTTATTTGTTTAAATTTTTTGTATTTTCTATGGTTTTGTTGATAGTTTCTCCTAGTTTTTTTTCTTTCTTAGTTGGTTGAGATGGTCTTGGTTTTATTAGTTTTTTTTTAGTGAGTTGATATGGTTGTGGTTCAAGATTGACTTCTAGTTTAAAGACTTTTTTAGTTAAACGTTTAGGTGATTCTTTGTATTTGGTTAGTTTTGTGTGGTATTTTTCTAGATTTTCTTTTTCTGTTAATTCTTTTGATTGTTTTGTTGTTTTTATTTTAGGTTTGGCTTTATGTACGAAGAGAGCTATTTATCCATTTAGTTATTGATTGCCAGAAGCTATGGCTGCTCCTACTCCTGTTTCAGCTTTAGTTCATTCTTCTACTTTGGTTGTAGCAGGTTTGTATATATTGTTTCGTTTGTTTGATTGTTTATCTCTTGGTTTTATTTTTTTGTTTAGTTTTTTAAGATTAATTACGTTGTTTTTGGGTAGTTTTAGAGCTTTGTTTACTTTAGATTTTAAGAAGCTAGTTGCTTATTCTACTTTAAGTCAACTTGGGTTCTTAGGTTGTATTTTAAGTTATGGTTGTTTTGATTTGTTTTTTTATTATTTGATTGTACATGCTTTGTTTAAGGCTTCTATGTTTATAGTGTTAGGTACTTTTATGGTTGTTGGTAGTCACAATCAAGATGTTCGTTTGTTGAATTCTTTAGGGTATTCTACTCCTTTAGTCTCTTTTTTTATGTTGCTAGATGTTTCTTCTTTATTTGGGGTTCCTTTTTTGTCTTCTTTTTATATGAAGGAGTTAGTTATATTTAATAGTTTGACTCTTAGTTATAGGTTAGTTTATAGTTTTTTGTTATTGTTTTCTTTGTTGTTAACTTTTCTTTATTCTTTCCGGTTTTTGAATATTGTCTTTAGTGGTTCTTGTAAGTATTTGGTTTCAGTTATTCGTAGTTTGTGTTGATCTGTTTATCCTTTTGTATTTTTGTTTGTTTATATGTTGTTGATGGGTGTTTATTTTTTTTACTTAGATTGTTCTGATTTTAATTTGGGTTCATCGGCATGGCTTTTAGCCATGTATTTTTTTTTTTTTTTTTTTTTAATGGGTATTGTTAATTATTTTATTTGTTCTTATAAATATTTGAATTTGTTTTATTTATCAGTATCCTATTTAAATTTAAAGTTTGGCTCTTTTTTTTATTTGTTGGATTCTGGTATTTTTGTTTTTAGTTTTATTTCTAGTTTGGGTGTTTTAGTTTATTCCCATTTTTTATGATTTTATTATAGCTTAGTTGTTAATAATTTGGGATACTTTGTTTATGTTTCGTTATTAGTTTTGTTTTTTATTAGTATGTTATAAGTGGAGATAGATTTTGTATGTTTTGAAAACATATTTAGAAGTATGAGTTGCTTCCTATTTTTTAGAAATTAGTTTAATTAGAATAAATAATTGTCGGTTATTAGGTGGTTTATATTATTTCTATGTCAGAAACCTGAAAGGGTTTGGTTTCGGCCCATTTTTAAAGTTTAATTGCTTTCTGATATCTGTATTATTTTAGTTGTCATTTGGTTCGTAGTAGTTGTTGGCCTTTTGTTACTTCTTATGCTTTATTAGTTTTGGTTATTTCGTTGATTTGGTATTTAAATTTTAGATCTGCTTATTTTTTTTGATTGGCTTTGATTTTCTTTTTTTATTCTGTGTATGGTTGATTTTGTGATATTACTACGGAGTCTGTTGATGGTTTTACTACTAGTTTGGTTAGTTTGGGTTTGAGTGTAGGCTTTTTGTTGTTTATTAGGTCTGAAGTTATGTTTTTTTTTGGTTTCTTTTGAAGTTATTTTCATAATTGTTTGAATCCTAGTGTTTTCGTAGGTACTTGGCCTCCATACTTGTTTAATGGTATAGTAGTAGATCCATTTGGATTGCCTTTGTTAAATACTGTTTTGCTTTTATCTTCTGGTGTTAGAGTTACATTTTGTCATTATTGTGTCCTTAGTAATGTTTATTTAGAGCTTTGAAGTCCAACTCGTCCATCTCGCACACATTTACAATGAGGTTATTATTTTACTCTTTTTTATGGTATTTTGTTTCTTTCTTTTCAGATTAGTGAGTATATATCTAGTTATATTAGTATAAAAAGTACTGTTTATGGGAGTGTGTTCTTTTTATTGACTGGCTTTCATGGCTTTCATGTGGTTTTGGGTTTAATTCTTTTATCGGTTAGGTTGTTACGTGTTGATTACACTATGTTTTCTGATTTTCAACACTTAGGTTTGGAGTGTTCTATATGATATTGGCATTTTGTTGATGTTGTTTGGTTGTTTTTGTATTTTTTTGTTTATTGGTATGGTTATTATATTGCTTGATAATAGGACTGCATTAAGTAGGTTACTCTGATATAGTAAATTGTAGGTAATTCTCTTTATCATTTTTTTGAGTGTTTATGCATTTATAATTTTGGCTTATAAGGAAGAGCTGTATCTCTATGATTGGAATCTTTTGTTTAAGTGTTGGATTCTTAATCCATTTTTAGGAACTTATTGTTTCCCAGTTTTATGATGACTAATATTTTTTCAGCATTGGATTTGAAGTTCTTTAATTCTTTGTTCTTTGATCCTTGGTTTATTTTGTTAGTTTTGCTTTTTGTTTTTATTTTAGACTTTTATTCTTGTAATATTTATTCTTTGTTTGGACTATTTATTAACTTTTTTAAAGGTTTAAGTCTTTTGGTTTATGGTCCATTTTTGTTTTTTAGTTATATTGTATTTGTTTTCTTTTTTTTTTTTAAATTATCTGGATTATTTCCTTATTTTTTTGGTGTTTCTTCGCATTTGTTTGCCAATCTCTTAGTCAGTGTGTTTGTTTATTTTAATATTGTTTTTTTTGGCTTGTATAAGGATGTGGTTAGATATTTTTCACATTTTGTTCCTTTAGGTTCTGGTTCTCTTTCTTTCTTTTTATTTTTTGTTGAGTTTCTTAGTTTTTGAATTCGTATTATTACTTTAACTCTTCGTTTATCTGTTAATATGACTGCTGGTCATGTTTTTTTACACTTGTTTGGGTCTTCTTTTTCTTCTTCGTTTAATATTTTTTTATTGTTACTTGTGGTTTTTTATATGTTTTTTGAAGTTTTTGTCTGTGTAATTCAAGCTAGTGTTTATTGTTTGTTAATTAAAAGATATGTTTGTGATTAGTAATGTAGTAGTATAACGAGTATATTTAGTTTACATCTAAAAGGTATTGATCTAGTCTACATGTTGTTTGGTTATTTGTTTATATGGGTTAGTATGTTAGTGTGTGTAATTTATATTACAATGTTAGAACGTAAGATTATGAGCTACATTCAGACTCGTAAGGGTCCAAATAAGGTTGGTTTTTTAGGTTTGGCTACTGCTTTTGCTGATGCTTTGAAGTTGCTTGTTAAGGGTTTTGGTGTTGTTTCTGTTTCTAGTCGTTTGTTGTTTAGTTTTAGTCCTTTGCTTACAGTTTATATCTTATTTTTTGTTTGATGTCTCTTACCATTAAGTACTGTTTATGTTTGTTCTTCTTTGGGGTTTTTGATTTATTTGTGTTTTAACAGGCTAAATGTTTTTAGTGTGTTGGGTTCTGGTTGGTCTTGTAACTCCAAGTATACTCTTTTGGGCTCTATTCGTGGTGCTTCGCAGGTTATTTCTTATGAGGCTTTGTTGCTTTTAGTGTTGATTTTTCCTTTGGCTTTAAGTTATTCTCTTTCTTTTTTGGTTTATTGTTATTTTGGATATTGGTATCTACTTTTGTTCTTTCCTTTATCTGTTTTGTTTCTAGTGGTTGGGTTAGCAGAGACTAAACGTTCTCCTTTTGATTTTTCAGAAGGTGAGAGTGAGTTAGTATCAGGTTTCAACACTGAGTATGGTTCAATGGAGTTTGCTTGTTTGTTTTTAGGAGAATATGGGCAGATTGTTTTTATTTGTATTATTTGGTTTTTATTATATTGTTCCACTTCTATTTTTTTTTTTAATATGGTTGGTGGTATATTAATATCTTTTAGGTTTATTCTGTTTCGTTCTACATTTCCTCGATTTCGCTATGACTTGTTGATGAATTTAGCATGGAAATGAGGTTTGCTTTTAGTTAGTATTTATTTTTTATACTTACTTTTCTTTTAAGTTAAAACTATAGGTTAAATAAACTTTTAATTTTCAAAATTAATCATGGGATTCTTTCTTTAGTTTTGTTGAGTGTTAATTTGTTGAAAGGTTTCTCTCCGTTGTATCAACTTACTGAGTCTTTTTTATACTTTGTTTTATCTGTTTTGAGTATTGTTGGTTTATTGGTTGGTTGTATTATAGTTTTTTTACGTTATATTGGTTGAACTTATCGTGATTTATTGGAGAATGATAAGATGGAATCTGTTTGAACGTATGTTCCTGGTATAGTTATTGGTATAATGTCAATTCCTAGTTTTTATGGTTTATATCAATCTTGTCAGATTGCTGCTTTGCCTAAGCAGACTGTTAAGGTTGTAGGTCATCAGTGGTTTTGACATTATGTTGAGTCTTTTTATGTTTATACTTATACAAACCACATTGTACGTCGTTGTCGTGGTATTATTTGTGGTCTTAAGGATATGTTTATGTGGCGTCAACGTCGAGATACTAGTACTAAGAACTCACATTGTGAGATGAAGACTTTTGATTTTACTTCTCATTGAGTGCCTGATAGTGCTGGTCGTAACATTAATGTTGATAAGCCTTTAATTCTTTTTGCTCGTGTTTATACACGTTTCTTGATTTCTGCTTATGATGTGGCACATAGATTTGCAATTCCACAAGTTGGTTTAAAGATTGATGCTATTCCAGGTCGTGTTAATCAGGGTTATTTTTATTCTTTGCGTGCTGGTAAGTTTGTTGGTCAATGTTCAGAAGTGTGTGGTGCTAACCATACTTTTATGCCTATTGTTGTCGAGTGTGTTGATTCGTTGAAGTTTAAGGGTTATGTTGATGGTAAGTTTTTTGAGTTTAATACAGATGGTGGCTTGTGTGATTTGCATAATGTAACACATAGAAATGTTTTGTATAAGTTTAATACTACTTATGAGCATTTGAATTATTAAATGTTTGCTGTTTATTATTCAAGAAAGAAGAAAGATAAAGGCTGTCGCCTTTGTTTTTTTTTTTTTTTTTTTTTTGCTGGTGTTTTGGTTTTATTTTTAGTTTCTTAGAATAGTTTATTCGATTTAAAATACGAACTTTGGAGGTTTGAGATCTCATGTTTTTGTGTTCTTTGGTTGGGTTTTTGTTTTTTAGGTATATTGTTTTTTAGTTTAGGTTTGTTTTTGTTATTTACTCTTTGATTGGTTTGATTGGATTTGTTGGGTTATAATAGCTTTCGTGAGTCTCAGTCTGTGTATGAGTGTGGGTTTGATTCTAAGGATGTTTCTCGTTTTCCTTTTTCTTTTCGTTTTTTTTTGATTGTCATATTGTTTGTTATTTTGGATGTTGAGTTGTGTTTTGTATTACAGATGCCTTTTGAATTGTTTTATGTTATGTATGGTAAACGTTTGTATTACTTGTATTTCATTCTCTTATTAGTGTTTGGTGTTTGATTAGAGTATTTTAAAGGTTTATTGGTTTGAAAGTAGTTCTAATCTAGAATTAAATTTTTATTTAAAGTTTGCAACTTTACATTGTGCTTGTTATTAGGCTCCTAGGTTATTGGTTTATATTATAAATGTTTCTTACTTTTTGTTATATTTTTATTCTTCTTTTCATTTGTTGTTTTCTTTTAGTTATATGTCTTTTTATTTCTATGTTCTTTTGAATTCTTTGAGTTCTATTATGATTTTTAATTGATTGAATTCTTTTAGCTTAGATTTAGGTGTGTTTACTTATTATTTGTTTACTTTGGTTAGTGATATATTAATTATTTGATCTTCTGTTTATGGAGAATCTTTTATTTTTGCTTTGGCTATTTTATTTAAGTTGTCTTTTTTCCCTTTATTTTGGTGGTTTTTTCCTTTGATTCCTTATTTAAATTATTCTTTATTGTTTTTTATTTTAGTGATTCATAAGAGCATTTATTGTTTAGTTTATTTGAATTTAGCAAAGCTTTCTTTTATTAGGATTAACTTGTGTTGTTTAATTATAATATTGATTTCTTTGATTTACATGCTTTTTACTTATCGGGATTTAATGTATTATTTGTTTTGATCTTCTACTTTTCATACTGGTTGGTATGTGTTAGCTTGTTCTATTTTTCCAAATGTTGCTTTGAAGTATTGGGTTATGTACTTGGTTTTGACGTTAGTCTTGTTTTCTTTTCTTGTTTATAAATCTAATTTAAGTTCTTTGTATGATGTTAGTCAAATTGGTAGTGTTTCTGTTTATTTTATGTTGGTATTATATGTAACTCTCACAGGTTTTCCTCCGTTTGTTTTGTTTGCTTGTAAGTTTATTTTGTTTTTAATAGTCAATCCTTTGATAGTTAGATCTGTTTATATTTTATTGTTGTTGCTTTGTGTTATGGTTTTATCTATGGTTATTTTGGTTTTGTTTTTATCGGAGTTGTTTATTTATTCTAATTTTAGTTATTTAGTTAGTTCTTGTTTATTTTTAGTTTCTGTTAGTTTTGTTCTATTATTAATGTTCTTTTTATTAGCTTAATGGTTCATACTTCTAATTCTTTTTGGTTTAGTACTTTATTTTTGGTTTTATTTGTTGTTTATTCTGTTGTTATAGTTGTTTATTATCAAACTAGTCGTTTTTGTTGGTCTTTTGGTTTGGTTTCTTGATTGTTAAAGAAGATTATTCAGTTTTTTCTTTATTTACGTTCTTTCAGTCCTTTAAATTATGATTTTTATATTTATTGATTGTGTCATAATTCATATTGATTTGGTCGAGTTTATTATCGTCATATAAACAACCATGTTAGTAAATTAGATATTTGTGAGTATCGTTTTCGTCGTTTTATTGTTTTTATTTTGGATGTTTATATATATCTGATTACTGCAGAGTATAAGATAATATTGTGATTTTTAAAATATCGTTGTCTTCGTTATGTTCATGATTTAGTCTTTTGGTTTTTTCTTCAGTCTGTTTGTGGATTGTATATCCTTCGTTTTTATTTTGATCAGCCTCGTGTAGAATTATTTTATATTTTAGCATAACTTTATTTATGTGAAGAGTTTTCTCGTAGTTCTTATTTTGTTTGCTTTTGCTTACATTTATTTGTTTAATAACTTGTAATTAAGTATGGTGTTTTATACGGCCTTATATAGATATCTGGCCGATTGACTTGCCAACTCGTATAAGAGCTTAGCTTCTTTAAGGTTAGTTTTTTCTTATACTTTGTGCCAACTTGTTTTTTGTTTTGTCATTTATTTAGGTACTTTAAGTTTCATAAATATTTGTCTTATTAAACATGGCAACTTATACGGCCTTATATAGATATCTGGCCGATTGACTTGCCAACTCGTATAAGAGCTTAGCTTCTTTAAGGTTAGTTTTTTTTATACTTTGTGCTAACTTGTTTTTTGTTTTGTCATTTATTTAGGTACTTTAAGTTTCATAAATATTTGTCTTATTAAACATGGCAACTTATACGGCCTTATATAGATATCTGGCCGATTGACTTGCTAACTCGTATAAGAGCTTAGCTTCTTTAAGGTTAGTTTTTTCTTATACTTTGTGCCAACTTGTTTTTTGTTTTGTCATTTATTTAGGTACTTTAAGTTTCATAAATATTTGTCTTATTAAACATGGCAACTTATACGGCCTTATATAGATACCTGGCCGATTGACTTGCCAACTCGTATAAGAGCTTAGCTTCTTTAAGGTTAGTTTTTTCTTATACTTTATGCCAACTTGTTTTTTGTTTTGTCATTTATTTAGGTACTTTAAGTTTCATAAATATTTGTCTTATTAAACATGGCAACTTATACGGCCTTATATAGATACCTGGCCGATTGACTTGTCAACTCGTATAAGAGCTTAGCTTCTTTAAGGTTAGTTTTTTCTTATACTTTGTGCCAACTTATTTTTTTGATGTTTAGTTTTTAGGTTCTTTGGGTTTGTTGGTTTTTGTTTCTTAAATTTTAAATCTTATCGATAAAGAAGAAAGAGAAAGGCTGTCGCCTTTGTTTTTTTTTTTTTTTTTAGTTGGTGTTTTGGTTTTATTTTGATAGTTTAGTTTCTTGTTTGTATTTTAGGTTTTGTTTTCTTTTGGTGTGGCCTTTCTTTTAATATATATATATATATAAATATATATATAAATATATATATATAAATATATATATAAATATATATATAAATATATATATAAATATATATATAAATATATATATAAATATATATATAAATATATATATAAATATATATATAAATATATATATAAATATATATATAAATATATATATAAATATATATATAAATATATATATAAATATATATATAAATATATATATAAATATATATATAAATATATATATAAATATATATATAAATATATATATAAATATATATATAAATATATATATAAATATATATATAAATATATATATAAATATATATATATATAAATATATATATATAATATAATATATATAATAAATAATATATAATTATAAATAAATTGATTTTATTTATAATAATATTTATTATATATAATATATTATATATATATATTAATATATATATATATATAAATATATATAAATATATATAAATATATATAAATATATATATATATATATAAATATATATATAAATATTTATTTCTAATAATATTAATATTTATTTCTAATAATATTAATATTTATTTCTAATAATATTAATATTTATTTATAATATATATAATATATATAAATATATATATTTATAAAATGAGTAGTTTATATATATCTAAATAATAATAGACTTATTATTATTTAAATATATATAAGCATAATGTAAAGAATAGTTTATATTTATATATATTAATAGTTTAGTCATACTAAGCATAAGACCCAACAATATAAAAACTCCTTTCTATATTGCTGGAGAGCTTCTTATTATAAGTGAAAGTAGAAAAAAAAAAAAAGAATATTGTGTTGACCTTTCTTTCGAGGATTTCTTTAGGTACTTTAAGTTTCATAAATATTTGTCTTATTACCCTTGGCAACTTATACGGCCTTATATAGATACCTGGCCGATTGACTTGTCAACTCGTATAAGAGCTTAGCTTCTTTAAGGTTAGTTTTTTCTTATACTTTGTGCCAACTTATTTTTTTGATGTTTAGTTTTTAGGTTCTTTGGGTTTGTTGGTTTTTGTTTCTTAAATTTTAAATCTTATCGATAAAGAAGAAAGAGAAAGGCTGTCGCCTTTGTTTTTTTTTTTTTTTTTAGTTGGTGTTTTGGTTTTATTTTGATAGTTTAGTTTCTTGTTTGTATTTTAGGTTTTGTTTTCTTTTGGTGTGGCCTTTCTTTTAATATATATATATATATAAATATATATATAAATATATATATATAAATATATATATAAATATATATAAATTGATTTTATTTATAATAATATTTATTATATATAATATATTATATATATATATTAATATATATATATATATAAATATATATAAATATATATAAATATATATAAATATATATATATATATATAAATATATATATAAATATTTATTTCTAATAATATTAATATTTATTTCTAATAATATTAATATTTATTTCTAATAATATTAATATTTATTTATAATATATATAATATATATAAATATATATATTTATAAAATGAGTAGTTTATATATATCTAAATAATAATAGACTTATTATTATTTAAATATATATAAGCATAATGTAAAGAATAGTTTATATTTATATATATTAATAGTTTAGTCATACTAAGCATAAGACCCAACAATATAAAAACTCCTTTTTATATTGTTGGAGAGCTTCTTATTTTAAGTAATAGTAAAAAAAAAAAAAAAAAATATTGTGTTGACCTTTCTTTCGAGGATTTTTTTTTTTTGTTGTTTTTAGCTTTTGTGTTTCATGTTGTTTCGACGGCATTTTTTTATGTTTTCCACACTTCTCCCTGTCTCTTATTTGAACGTGTATAGTGGAGTGAGAATTTGGTATTTGGTTTTTGTTTTGTTTGGTTTTTCGTAGCTTTTTTTGACTTTTTAGTTTATTTGTTGGTTTTATGTATTTCGGGAGAAGGTGTGTTTTTATTTAGGTTGAAATTAGTGTTTATTGACTTTAAAATAGGCATTTTTTTCTTCTCGAATAATTGTCCACTTTCTCTCGAGAAAAAATACTTTGAATGTGTTATCATTGGGGTACCTATTTTTCCTTATTAAAAGTTACAACTTTTCCGCAGAAAAATATTTGTGTTTTTTGGACATTTTTTTTGGGTTTTTTTGTGTTTAAAAAGTTGTTTTTATCCTTCTTTTATTTTATTCTTATGATTCTTAAAAATAAATAAAAAATACTTGAAAATTCTTATTAAAATATGAGACAACGGGGGCTCTTAAAACCTGTTCTTTATATTCTTTGTGATTTTCGTAGCTTTTTTTGACTTTGGGTTCTTTGGGTTTATTGATTTTCGTAGCTTTTTTTGACTTTGGGTTTGTTGGTTTTCGTTTCTTAAATTTAAAATCTTATCGATAAAGAAGAAAGAGAAAGGCTGTCGCCTTTGTTTTTTTTTTTTTTTTTAGTTGGTGTTTTGGTTTTATTTTGATAGTTTTAGTTTCTTGTTTATATTTTGGAGTGTTTTTCTTATGGGTGTAGGGCTTAGAAGCCATAAACCTTGTTTTTTAATCTGTTGTTTGTTTATTTTTTAGAGAATAAGTATTTAAACATGTGGTCTCTAACCTGATGTTGTTGGATTTACAATCTGGCTTTTCTATGCTATTTGTTTAGTGTTAGTTTGTTTAGTTTAAATAAGTAGGCTAATTTTGTTATTTATTGTTGGTTTTTTTGTGGTTTTATATATTTCGGGAGAAGGTGTGTTTTTATTTAGGTTGAAATTAGTGTTTATTGACTTTAAAATAGGCATTTTTTTCTTCTCGAATAATTGTCCACTTTCTCTCGAGAAAAAATACTTTGAATGTGTTATCATTGGGGTACCTATTTTTCCTTATTAAAAGTTACAACTTTTCCGCAGAAAAATATTTGTGTTTTTTGGACATTTTTTTTGGGTTTTTTTGTGTTTAAAAAGTTGTTTTTATCCTTCTTTTATTTTATTCTTATGATTCTTAAAAATAAATAAAAAATACTTGAAAATTCTTATTAAAATATGAGACAACGGGGGCTCTTAAAACCTGTTCTTTATATTCTTTGTGATTTTCGTAGCTTTTTTTGACTTTGGGTTCTTTGGGTTTATTGATTTTCGTAGCTTTTTTTGACTTTGGGTTTGTTGGTTTTCGTTTCTTAAATTTAAAATCTTATCGATAAAGAAGAAAGAGAAAGGCTGTCGCCTTTGTTTTTTTTTTTTTTTTTTAGTTGGTGTTTTGGTTTTATTTTGATAGTTTTAGTTTCTTGTTTATATTTTGGAGTGTTTTTCTTATGGGTGTAGGGCTTAGAAGCCATAAACCTTGTTTTTTAATCTGTTGTTTGTTTATTTTTTAGAGAATAAGTATTTAAACATGTGGTCTCTAACTTGATGTTGTTGGATTTACAATCTGGCTTTTCTATGCTATTTGTTTAGTGTTAGTTTGTTTAGTTTAAATAAGTAGGCTAATTTTGTTATTTATTGTTGGTTTTTTTTGTGGTTTTATATATTTCGGGAGAAGGTGTGTTTTTATTTAGGTTGAAATTAGTGTTTATTGACTTTAAAATAGGCATTTTTTTCTTCTCGAATAATTGTCCACTTTCTCTCGAGAAAAAATACTTTGAATGTGTTATCATTGGGGTACCTATTTTTCCTTATTAAAAGTTACAACTTTTCCGCAGAAAAATATTTGTGTTTTTTGGACATTTTTTTTGGGTTTTTTTGTGTTTAAAAAGTTGTTTTTATCCTTCTTTTATTTTATTCTTATGATTCTTAAAAATAAATAAAAAATACTTGAAAATTCTTATTAAAATATGAGACAACGGGGGCTCTTAAAACCTGTTCTTTATATTCTTTGTGATTTTCGTAGCTTTTTTTGACTTTGGGTTCTTTAGTTTTTAATGTTATAATTGTTTTTGCTTTGTTTTAAAGTTTGTAATTGGTAGTGTTTGGTCTGTTTCTTTAGATGTTGCGTTTCTGATTGAATTTATAATCAAATCAAAGCCTTAAATCGAAGGATGTTATTTTAAATTGTTTAATTGGTTATTCAAAATAAAGAACAAAAGGCTTGAATGCCTTTTATTTTTTTTTCTTTTTTTTTTTTTTTTTTAACTAGTTTATAAGATTGTTAAAATAATAAGTTTAAAGTTTTGTTTTAATAATGGCCTTATATTAAGAATGGCCATATTTAAAGCGTATGCGCTCTTTTGAGCGCATACATTATTCTTATTATTTTTATTTTTACATATATACATAAGCGCACGTTTGTTTTTCTTTTTCTTATTCTTTTATTTTGCTTTATATTCAATATGTCTGTACACACGATACATATTTACACAGATTGCATGTTATTTGCATGCATATGGGGCTATGTGTATGTGTGTATAAACATATTCATTAGCTTAAATATATTAGTTAACGTGCGTGTATATATGTGAATATACAGTTGGTTTATTTGGGTTTGTTGTTGTTTGTTAGGTTTTGTTTTTTTATTTGTTATTTTTATTGTGTTTATTGTATTATATATATATATTATTATATATATTATATATATATTATATATATATTATATATATATATTATTATATATATATATATTATAGTATATATAGTATCTATATGAAATATATATACTATATATACGTATATATTATATATATATGTATATATATGCTATATATACTTATATATATATACTATATACGTAGTTTTAGTATATATATATATAGTATATAGAGCGTATATATTATAGTTATAGTTAATATAGTTTATTAAAAAAACTTGATTTTTTTCTGCTCTGCTTGTCTTATAATGTTTCCTATTAGACTCTTCCATAGGTCGGGAAAATAATATGATTGTTCTTGCAGGTTTCTACTTGTTAGTAGATGTAAAACTGTGGTGTCATAAAAGAGATATGTAAATTGGCAAGGTGTTTCTTATGGGGTATTTGAGTTATTATTAGTTTTAATACTCTGAATTTATCAATCGGTATAAGAGACATAGAAGAAATATGTGACGGATTTGTGGTGAACTTTGGGTTTTGGTTCAAACTATTTGTGTTTGATGGGGACGGCGTTTGATGTACATTAGGTGTACTAGTATTAATGACTGATCTTCCTTACCTGATACTTCATGTCCCTTAGGTCATTTGGATTCCAGTTTTAATTATGGAGGGTTTTCTGGTAGGTACTTATCGTAGGTGGTAAGTTAAGAATTTCTAGAAGTGGCAGTACTCACTGCATATCGGGTGCGAGAAAACTATTACAAGGTAATTCCTAATATGCCGTATTGTTTAGGGGATTGTCAGACATTAAAAGAGTTATTTACTCTCTTGGTACTCGATAATATAACATTTGGTCTATACGATCTTCACAGCTCAGTTTCATTACCATTCAGTTGGTGTGACACTAGGAATAAAGAGTAGTTCGATGACGTTGACAGGTAGTGATATGTGATCCAATATAGGTTGAATTGATAAAGTAATAACTCTAGGTTTATTATGGTCACAATCTATAGGGGACTTATTAAGGCTCTATTTTAAGGTTTCTATTTATTCTTAAGTAGCTATATCTGGGTTTAGTGTGGTATTAAAAATGCTATCTCTTGGTTGTTTAATGTTAAATATGCTTTTATTGGCTATTATTATTGAGTGTTCTATGTTTAGGGCTAACTTGGTATTTAATTTGCTATATTTAAGCTAATTTAGCATTAATATGCTAATCCAAAGCTCTTACTATTATATTATAGTTATATTTAATATATATATATTATATATATACATATATATTCTTTATATATTATATACATATAATATATATATAATATATATGTATATATATAATATATATATATAATAATATTATAAATATATTAATATATATATATTCTATATACATTATAAAAATATAATATATATATAATATATATAGATTAAATATTTATAATATTATATAAAATATTTATAATAATATATTATATATATATAATATATATGAAATATTTATATGAAATATATATTATATATAAAGAATATACTTATTATAAAATATAGCATATAATATTATATATATGATATCTATATATATAATTTACCTATAAGAATATTTTTATAATAAATATAGAATATCATATATTAAATATATGAAATAATATTATTATATAGATATATTATATATATACATATATATGGAATATAGATTATATTATATAATATAGATAGAATATATATATAAGGATATATATAATATATTAGATTAAATATAGCTATAATATAATAGAGATATTAAGATTAAGTATAATAAATAGATTAAATATTTACCAATATATTTACCGCAAAAAAAAAAAAAAAAAACAAAGGCGACAGCCTTTATCTTTCTTTCTTAAGTATAGGTTTTTTTTATTTGAATTTTGTGTGTAGAATAGATTGGTATATTATTTGATCTATTATTATACGATATCTATCTAATATTAGATATATTAATATGTAATGAATATTAAATATTATAATATAAAGACTAGATTAATAAAATAAAGAATAAAGCCAGCGAAGCGGGCTTTGATTTAATTTATTATTATAGGCTTTATATATAATATGATATATGGTAATATTAAATATTTTAATATAAAGAATAGATTTAATAAGATAAATAAAATATGAGATAAAGATAATGAAAGGCCTATGCCTTCTAAATAAGGCAATAGGACAGTATATCTTTATATTATATTTAATTTATCTTATTATAACAAGGCTTTATATTAGAATATGTTATATGATTACATATTAATATATCATATGAGCTATTAGATATATTAATGTAGATGAATATTTAATATTATAAATTTAAAGACTAGATTTAATAAGAGAAATAAAATATTAGATAAAGATAATGAAAGGACTATGCCTTCTAAATAAGGCAATAGGACAGTATATCTTTATATTATATTTAATTTCTCTTATTATAACAAGGATTTATATTTATAATATGATATATGGAAATATTAAATATTTTAATATAAAGAATAGATTTAATAAGATAAATAAAATATGAGATAAAGATAATGAAAGGCCTATGCCTTCTAAATAAGGCAATAGGACAGTATATCTTTATATTATATTTAATTTATCTTATTATAACAAGGCTTTATATTAGAATATGTTATATGGTCTACATTAATATATCATATATTTAGCTTAATATATATAGATAGATTATGTGTATGTTGATATAAGAGATATGTTAATCAATATTAGCCTTTATGTCAAAGAGAACAACAGCCGTGTTCTCGAATAATGTAGGCAGCCTTCAGAGGCTAGCCGTAGTGTTAAGTGAGAGAATCAAGAGAACGGCAGGTCGTTAGCGCAGAGGCGTTACAACCTTTGATGGTAAAGTAATATTGATTATAAATACTCGCATATAACATATACATAATCTATCTATATATATAGAGTTGGGTTAATATCGATGTTTAATGTAATAAATATTATTTCTAAGATTAATAAGCTATGAAAATAGATAATAAAGCTTAGTCTGTGTATTTATATATTATATAAATACATAGCATAGATTTATTATTATTGAATAACTTATTATTATTAGAATATAATATTATTACATGATACATGATATTAGGATATGCAATCAATAAGAACAAATGCCAGCTGGAGTGACATTAACGAGAACACGTTCGGCTCAAAATTAGCAAATGGGACGAAACGGTTCAAGTGCCGTTAGACATGCGCAGCTCCTCAAGAGCGTTGCTCATGGATCGCTAGCGGCCGATTAAGTTGAGTCTACGTTTTAATTTGGAGCGATGTCGACTTAATGGCTCTCCTGGGGATAGCCGGCGTACATTTGTGTTTATTGATTACTACCACAAATAGATGAACAATATTTATAATTATATATGTAATATGATATAAGATATAGATGGAATTTTTATAAAATATATATGGAATTTCCATGGAATATATATTTTATATATAATGAAATCTATATATTATATAATATGGAATATATACTTTATAAGATATGTTCAGATATTTAGTCCCAGAAATGATAGATAATAGGAAATAGATATTCATAATATAAGCTTTTAATTAAGGAGTGCAGTAGCAAGCGATGCAGAATGGGATAGCTTGTAATACATCGCTTCTTAATTATTGCTTATATTAGAGAATAAGATAGTTTCTATTAGATATCCTTTCAGCATTATTTCTAAAATAAGTATAATAATAAACTTTAAGATTTATTCTGTCTTTAGAATATAAAGTATAGAGTTAAGACAATGAAAGACCGGTAACTTGAAAAGTTTTCAAGTTATGTAAAAGGTTAGTATTGTCTTAATAAAGTACTTTATAGTATAATAGCAGTATAAAGATTAATAGTTTATTATTATAGTTATTTTCATTAGCTTATATTTATAATTTTATTTGGGTAAATAATAATAAATAGACTTAATAGAGAGAATATGGAATAAAGATAATGAAAGGCCTATGCCTTCTAAATAAGGCAATAGGACAGTATATCTTTATTATATATTATCTATATTAAGATATTTATTATTATTAGGTATAATATATATTTATTTGTGGGTAAATAATGATAAATAGACTTAAAATAGAGAATATGGAATAAAGATAATGAAAGTACTATGCCTTCTAAATAAGGCAATAGTACAGTATATCTTTATTATATATTATCTATATTAAGATATTTATTATTATTAGGTAATATATATATGGGTAAATAATAATAAATAGACTTAAAATAGAGAATATGGAATAAAGATAATGAAAGTACTATGCCTTCTAAATAAGGCAATAGTACAGTATATCTTTATTATATATTATCTATATTAAGATATTTATTATTATTAGGTAATATATATGGGTAAATAATAATAAATAGACTTAAAATAGAGAATATGGAATAAAGATAATGAAAGTACTATGCCTTCTAAATAAGGCAATAGTACAGTATATCTTTATTATATATTATCTATATTAAGATATTTATTATTATTAGGTAATATATATGGGTAAATAATAATAAATAGACTTAAGATAGGAAATATTGAAGAAAGATAATGAAAGGACTATGCCTTCTAAATAAGGCAATAGTACAGTATATCTTTCTATAATATTAACTATATTAAGATATTTATTATTATTAGGTATAATATATATTTAATTAATATATAAAATAAATTAATAGATATATAAAATAAAAGATAAGCATTAATGTCTTGTAAAAGATATGATGCTTAATCTTTGGAAGATGAGAGATATAAATATATTGGTAATTATATTGGTATTTATATTGGTATTTATATATATTGATAAATATATTGATAGATATATTGATAAATATATTGATAGATATATTGATAAATATATTGGTATTTATATTGATAGATATATTGATAAATATATTGATAGATATATTGGTAAATATATTGATAGATATATTGATAAATATATTGATAAATATATTGATAAATATATTGATAGATATATTGGTAAATATATTGATAAATATATTGGTATTAATATATATATAGATTAATATATATATATGGAATATTAATAATATAAATATGGAATATAAATAGAATAGAAATATGAAATATTGCTATTATATTATATGGAATATCTATATTAGATATATGGAATATATATATATTAATATATATATATATATATATATATAATATGTAGGTATAAAAGTTAATATAGGTATAAAAGTGTATAAAAAAGTATGGTTTTTTAAAAATAGTTCTTATAAGCTAGTTTTAATATTTATGCTGTTTATTACTTTGTATTCTTTAAAACCTTATTACTTTACCTTATTACTCTATATTCTTTAAAGCCTTATTACTCTTTATTTCTTTTTAATCTTCTTTTTTTATTACTTTGTGTTCTTAATCAGAGGAAGATTTAGCGGTTTATTATTTTTGTAGCTTTTTGAGTTTTTGTTTCGAGTTTTCGTTTCGGCCGCTTTCGTTTCGGCGCTTCTTTTGAGATCTTTATTGTTTTTATTCAGCTTTAAAGAAGAAAGATAAAGGCTGTCGCCTTTGTTTTTTTTTTTTTTTTTTAGTTGGTGTTGTTGTTTTGTGCAGGTAAGTTAATTAAAACTAGCAGATTCATGTTCTGTCTATGAGTCCTTTCTCTGTATATGGTTAAGATAGTTTATTTAGAATGTTAATTTGTGGAGTTAATGGTAAAAGACTTAGTTTTGCTTAATACTTGTTTTAATAGCTTAATTTAAAGTGGAGTTTTGAAGAAGCTCAGTTGTTGGTTTCCTTCTTGAAACAATATAGTTTTGTCTTGGCTTTTTAAACTGGCATGCTGTTAAACGCTATAGTTTATTGGTGGTTGTTTACTATTAATTTTATTTAATGGTTTTATTAGGCGTGTATATTTTAAAATTTAATGTTAATTGATTGCTTGAGTCGGTATATGCTATTAGGAGATCAAATGAGTGCCAGCTTCTGCGGTTACACTTTGTATTGCTATGTTAGTTTATTATTTGGTTTAAATTGGTTAAGTTTCAATAAGAGACTTTATGTATGACTAGTGGTAGATTTTAATACTTTTATTGGTTTCACTTCCTTTTTAGACATGAATCTGGCTTTATTTATAAGGGTTGTTTATTTTATTTCCTCATCAAAATGAAAAGACTTGGCAGTTGTTCTAATTATTTGGGGAGTGTGGGTTTAGAAAAGAGTATCCGCTCAATATCTCGCTAAGATTATGGTTAGTGTACGGTTGTACATATGTGAATGGCCTTGTAGTTATGCTTTCTTTAATGCAAATCATTGTGCTGCTTATCTTAGATTATGCTTTCACTACATTGGTTAGATACCTTTTGAAATAATTGGTGTTGATCAGGACTAAATAGTAAATTTAGATGAATTGGCTTTTTTGAATCTTTTCTAGGACTTAGTACACACCGCCCGTCAATCTCCGTTCTTTAAGAGGAGTTAAGTCGTAACATGGTAAGTATAATAGAAATTGTACTTAGTAAATGTGGCAGATCAATGCTTTAAGTTTAGGACTTAATTATAGATTTTAGTCTCGTTTATTGATTTTTCTGAATATTTTAAGGTTTAGAAATTTACATTGTAAATGTATTAGTGAGTGTTTTTCTTCAGAATTGTTTCTAGTGTTAGTATAATATATTTTTATTATTTCTATTTTCCGAATAGATGATCCTTGTTTGGATACTAGAGTATTGCATTGTTAGTTGTAATATTTTCCTTTTTGTATTACGGTTCGTAGGTATTTTTATGTTTTTATTCTCTCGAATGGAATATGATATATCTTTTGTGTGTTTTGTTTTATTTTCTTTGGTTAACATTAGAATTACATTGATTGGTAGTAGTGATATGTTTTCGGATTTCTTTATCTAGTTTTTAGTTGTCTTTAGGTTAAGCTTTTGTTTTACTTGTTTTTTTGTCCTATTTGTTTAAGTTATTCTTAATAGTATTTCTTTTAATCGTTAAAGATTTGTTAGTCTTCTGTTTGTTTATATGGTTTTTAGTAATTCTTTTTAGCAATTACGTAATTAATATGAATTATGCTATATATAACTCAATGCGTCTACAACTGTTTTCTAAAAACATTTCATTTTTTGTAAAATGTAGTCCCTGCTCACTGATAAGTTAAATAGCTGCAGTACTTTGACTGTACGAAGGTAGCATAATTACTTGTCTATTAATTCTAGAATTGTTTGAATGGGTTTATTGATAGATAGCAAGTTTTATTTAGTCTTGTTTTTTAATTTATACTTTCTGTAAAGATACAGTTTGATATTTCAAGGACGAAAAGACCCTATAGAGTTTTTAACTTAGTGGTGTTTCTTACTTTAGTTATTTGTTGGGGTAACGGTATTTCTTTTGAGTACTTATTTATTACATTATGAACTTCCTTAGGGATAACAGGGATATAGAATCTTGGAGGACATATCGAAGATTTTGTTTTCTACCTCGATGTTGAATTGTAGTTAAAGATAGGTGTAGAGGCCTTTACTTTTAGTCTGTTCGACTAATAATACTATTCGTGATTTGAGTTTAGACCGATGTGAATCAGGTTGGTTTTTATCCTGAATCACTGTCCATTGTACGAAAGGAATTGGATTGATATTGTTAGAGTGGCAGAATGTATGTGCTGGATTTAAGCTTCAGTTATGGTTTATAGCCCTTTAATTATTAGATTAGCCTTTGGGTATTGGATTTTGTAAGTCTTAGTATGCTATTTAGCCTTTTCTTTTATATTTTAAATCTAGTATAAGTTATTACGAATAGTTGCAGCCTATTAGATCTTCTAGGGTTTATTTATGTTATTTGAGACTTAGTTTATTAAAAATTCCAAGCTGTTAACTTGGAGATAATGTTTGATTTAGTCTCATTTGTTTAATTATATTAAGAAGGTTTTGTTAGAGCTTACGTTCTTAGTTGGTCTGATCGTTTTGATATATGTTCTTTTGCTTATTTGTTAGAGATGGTGTTTAATATTTTGATTGTTTGCTCTTTGGTTCTTTGACTCTCACTAGGTTTGTGGAGTTTACGCTTGAATGGGTCTCCACATGCTTTGTTGTGCTTTATGTTGTTTGTTTTCTTTTGGGATTTGGTTTACGTACTTTATATTTTAATTTGTTTGTTTTTTTAGGGATTGCTTACTTTAATTTTTGTTTCGTCTGTAGGTTTTTTATTTTTATACACTTTGTTTTCTTTTTTGGTTCTTTTGTTTGTTGTGTTTCTTGTTTTATTCAGGGTTGGTGTTATACTGTTTTTTATGCTTATTTTACTTTGTCTTGTTTTTTGATTGTTGTTATTTTTAGATTTTTCAATATCATGATCAGTTCAGTTTTATTGCAGAGTGTTGCCTAAAAGAAGAAAGATAAAGGCTGTCGCCTTTGTTTTTTTTTTTTTTTTTTTTAGTTGGTGTTTTGGTTTTATTTTGTTTTTTGTTTTAAAAGGTTTAGTTGGTTGGTGTAAGCTTTGTTTGTTTTGTTATTTGTTACTTTTTATACTTTGGAAAATAAGTATTTAAACATTTGGCTTCTAATCTTTTGTTGTTGGATTTACAGTCTGGCTTTTCTATGCTATTAGTTTAGTTATTGTTTGTTATCTAATGTCTATTTACCTACTCCTAAGAAAATAGATTATTTTTGGTGTTTTGGTTCTTTATTGTTAGTTTGATTTGTAGTTCAGTTTGTTTCTGGCTTCTTTTTATCTTCTTTCTATTTGCCTTCTGTTTATTTTTCTTTTGATTCGGTTGATTGTTTTTATCGTGAAGTTTTATTTGGTTCTTTCTTTCGTAGGGTTCATAGTATTGGGGCTTCTTTCTTTTTTTTATTTATTTATTTTCATTTGTTTCGTGGTTTGTATTTTTCTAGTTATAGTTATGTTTCTACTTGGTTGGTTGGTTGTTTGATTCTTGTTTTGAGTATGGCAATAGCTTTTTTAGGTTATGTTTTGCCTTGAGGTAATATGTCTCTTTGGGGAGCTACTGTTATTACTAGTTTATTGTCAGCTATTCCTTATTTTGGATCTTCTTTAGTTGAGTGGTTGTGAGGTGGTTTTTCTATTTCTTCTCCTACGTTGTCTCGTTTCTTTGTTTTGCATTTTTTCTTGCCTTTTATTTTGGCTATATTTGTCTTCTCTCATATTTTGTTTTTACATGTGAGTGGTAGTGGTAATCCTCTTGGTATTAATTCAAAGGGTCGTTCTCTTATGTTTACTCCTTATTTTTTAATTAATGATTTATTAGGTTTTGTTGTGTGTTTTATTGTTTTTTTGTATTTGGTTGTTTATGTTCCTTTCTTTCAATTTGATAGTTCTAATTTTGATGAAGCTAATTTTCTTTCAACTCCTTTACATATTAAGCCTGAGTGGTATTTTTTAGCTGCTTATGCAGTTTTACGTTGTGTTCCTAATAAGTTGGGAGGAGTTTATTTCTTATTTATGTTTTTGTTTATTTATTTTTTGATTCCTTTTTTAGTTTCTTCTGTTTATATTGTTCCTTTGGATTTCTTTGGATCGGTTTTTTATTTTATGTTTATTTGTAATTTTGTTTTATTGACTTTGTTGGGTGGTTTGCCTGTTGAATCTCCATTTGTTAGGGTTAGTGTATTTAGTTCTTTCTTATATTTTATTTATTTTGTTCTGTTATTAGATATTTCATGGTTAGATTATGTTTCAATGATTCGTTTGTAGGTTTTTTATTCTTTTTAAATTTATTTTTTTTTTATTGTTTAAGTTTTCGTGTTTTGAAGTTTTTTTTGTTCTTGGAGTTATGTTTGCTTTGATTGTATATTTCTTTGGGTTTGAGTTTGTTTTCTTTTGGTTTTATTTTGTTGCTTTATGTTTTAGCTCTTTTTGTCTCTGAATCAGCAGTTAGTTTTTCAGTCTTAGTTAAATTTTTACATGGAGAATCTAGTGTTCTTGTTAGTTCACAAACTTTTACTTCTTATTAGTTTTTTTAATTTAAATTATTTGTCTGTTGTTTCTTTTTATAACTTTTTGTTTATTTATTTACTTTTATTGTTTAATGATTCGTCTTTTTCTAGTTTAGTTTTTAATTCTTTGTATTTTAGTTTAGGTTCTTTAAATTATTTATTTGTTTTGTTGGTTGTTTTAGTTTTTTTTCTTCTCTATGTTTTAGAGTACTTAAATTTATCTTATTCGTTGTTTTATGTTATTAGTTTGTTGTCTTTTTTTGTTTCTTTGTTTTATACTTGTAATAGATTGTTGTATGTTTTTATTTGTTTTGAGTTTTCTTTTTTTTTGTTATATTTGGTTATTGTTGTTTGAGGTTATAATCCTGAACGTATTGAAGCTGTTAGTTATTTCTTAATTTATTCTTTTTGTGGCTCTCTTCCTATTTTCTTTGCTGTTTCTTTTATGATTGTTATGTCAGATTCTTCCTTGTTTGTTGGATCTCTGTTTGGAGTTTTGGAGTATTCTTTCGGTTATTCTAGTTTAGGTTTAGAGTGGCTGTTTGTTTTTTATTTTTTAGTTATTATTTTAGGTTTTTTTTTTAAGTTTCCTATTTGAGGATTACATTCTTGATTGCCTAAGGCTCATGTAGAGGCACCTGTTTTGGGTTCTGTTCTTTTAGCTGCATTGATGGTGAAGTTGGGTGTTTATGGTATTATTCGTTATTTTAGTTCTTTATTTGGTTTTTCTTTTGTTAGCTTTATTTTTCCTTTCTTGTTTGTTTATTTGAGTTTTAGTGTGTTTATGTCTAATTTTAGTACTACCCGTCAGTTTGACAATAAGTCCTTTATAGCTTATTCTTCTATTGTACATATGACTATGATTGCTTTAACTTTTTGATCTGGTAGTTTGTTGTCTTTGTTTTCAGCTTTGATTCTTTCTTTTTCACATGGTTTAATTTCTTTGGGTTTGTTTGTTAGTTCTGGTTATATGTACTCTCTTACTCATTCTCGTAGCTTTTATTTAAATCGAGGTTATCTTTATATTTACTCTTTGTTTGTTTTTCTGTTGTCTGTGTTATTGGTATTTAATTGTTCATTTCCTTTAAGATTGGGCTTTTTTTCAGAAGTTATTTTTATATATCTGTGTAGTAAAGTTTCTTTTTTTTCTTATATTTTTATGGTGTTTAATGTTATATTTTGTGGGTTTTATTGTGTTTTGTTTTATTTGTTTGTATCCTTGGGTTTTGGTTCTTATACTGTTTCTTTTAGATTGATTTCAGATTTTAGTGTTTATTTTAGATTGTTTGTTGTAAGATTAGTTTGTGTTTTGATGATGTTAGCTTTGAGTTTTTTGATATTTTAG